TTAAAAGACAAAAACAAAAGAGGAAGAAAGAATATATAGAATAATAAATAAAGTGGGTTATCATACATATATTTCATGTATGAAATAGGAGGAAGTCTATTTATTCAGTTCTTTTTTCTTTGTATTCTTTATTCTTTGTACTTATATATACTCACTTACTTATAATATACTCAATAGAAAATGAAAATATTATAAACTAAGTATTATAAGATATCCTTCTAACAAGATATTTATAACAATATAAAAATAACAGATACAAATATTCCTATTCCATCGAGGTACCCATTCTATGACAACTTTCAATTTCCCCTCTATTTTTGTGCCTTTAGTGGGTCTAGTATTTCCAACAATTGCAATGGCTTCCTTATTTCTTCATGTTCAAAAAAACAAGATTGTTTAGATATGATGAGATTTAATCTCATCCATTTTTTTTTTTCAAAACTTAGACTTGAATCATAAGACAGATATTTATTTAGTGGAATTATAACATGTAGCTTTCTCCGAAACATAACTGAAAGAGCTCTTATGCATGTGGAAACATGATATATGGGTAAATGAATTATAGCTATTTTCAAATGTAGTCAGATGTCTGAAATGGAAAGTAAATGTAGATATCTATAGTAAGATCATACAAATAGTAGGATCATATGAAGGGGCTCGTTTTTTTTTAGACCTAACCAATTTGATGAATTTTTCCTAAAAGTTCACATCAAAATAGTGCTAGTTGATGAGAGTTACTTCCGAAACAAAAAGAGTAAAGTAAAATGGCTTATTATTTCAATTATAATAAAACGCAACTGGATCTAGTATGAGTTGGCGATCAGAACGTATATGGATAGAACTTATAGCGGGGTCTCGAAAAAGAAGTAATTTCTGCTGGGCCTTTATCCTATTTTTAGGTTCATTAGGATTCTTATTGGTTGGAACTTCCAGTTACCTTGGTAGGAATTTGATATCCTTATTTCCGTCTCAGCAAATAGTTTTTGTTCCACAAGGGATCGTGATGTCGTTCTATGGGATCGCGGGTCTCTTTATTAGCTCCTATTTGTGGTGCACAATTTCATGGAATGTAGGTAGTGGTTATGATCGATTTGATAGAAAAGAAGGAATAGTGTGTATTTTTCGTTGGGGATTTCCTGGAAAAAACCGTCGAATCTTCCTCCGATTCTTTATGAAAGATATTCAGTCCATCAGAATAGAAGTTAAAGAGGGTATTTATGCTCGTCGTGTCCTTTATATGGAAATCCGAGGCCAGGGAGCCGTTCCTTTGACTCGTACTGATGAGAATTTGACTCCACGAGAAATTGAACAAAAAGCTGCGGAATTGGCTTATTTCTTGCGTGTACCAATTGAAATATTTTGAACTGAATTGAAGAATGAATGCTTTCTTAGCAGGAAGAAAAAAAATTCAAGAATACTCTTTCTTTTTTCTATAGTCTAACTTAACTGAAGTTTCTTCAGAAGGCTCATTTGATCCAAAGAAGACGTATACGGGAACAGAAACTTTTTTGTCCGCAAAATGATATTTTATGTGTATGGAAATCCATTCAACTCAATTCAGTAATCAAAATAATAGATTCATCTCATATATCTATATCAAAAGATTTCGGAATAAAAAATTTCTTTTTTTATTTTGATTTGAGGTCCCATATTTGGAATTGATACGTTAGATATAAATAGATATCATATCTTAGGTTTACGAATATCTTTTCGTTTGTTTTGTTAATTGATCTTTCTTTTTTATCCTTTCTTTTGTGCTCTTTAATAAAAAAATGATAGGATTTTTTATAACAATAACTCTCCACTTTCTGTCTTTTTGATCATCCCAATATTCTTCAAAAATTTCTCGCAATTATTCCCGGACTACGCTACGTATGGGTAACCTGTGAAATTTTTTCTAAATATTTTTTATTTTGATAGAAGGGGAGTTCTTTTGTCTCGAAATGAATAAATAATATTCAGGCATTCATTGAGTAGAGGCAATTACTTCGAATTTGACCAATTGAAATATCTAGAATATAAATATTTCGTATTTATTCATTCGAATTCGAAGTGGACTTTTCTCTTATTCTATTTCTTTATTCTTTTTAGATTCAAAAATGACCCACTTAATCACAAATAAAAAAAGAAAATGGATTCATGGGTTCTATTGCAAGGTATCAAACCTATGCTTAATAACCTATGCTTAATAGAAATATTAGATCATATAGAGCCGACGAAGGAGTAATTAACAATTCAAACAATTCACAAATGAAAAAAAAAATGGAACAAAAGAAGCTATTCACTCCCTTTTTATATCTTTTATCTATAGTATTCTTGCCCTGGGGGATCTCTCTCTCATTTAATAAAAGTATGGAATCTTGGGTTATTAATTGGTGGAATACTAGCAAATCTGAAACTTTTTTGAATGATATTCAAGAAAAGAGTATTCTAGAAAAATTCATAAAGTTAGAGGAACTTTTTCTCTTGGACGAAATGATAAAGGAATACCCGGAAACACATTTACAAAAGCTTTGTATAGAAATCTACAAAGAAACGATCCAATTGATCAAGGTATACAATGAAGATCGTATCCATGCAATTTTACACTTCTCGACAAATATCATTTCTTTTATTATTCTAAGTGGTTATTCTATTCTGGGTAATGAAGAACTTGTTATTCTTAACTCTTGGGTTCAGGAATTCCTATATAACTTAAGCGACACAATCAAAGTCTTTTCTATTCTTTTATTTACCGATTTATGTATCGGATTTCATTCCCCCCATGGTTGGGAGCTAATGATTGGTTCTGTTTACAAAGATTTTGGATTTGTTCATAACGATCAAATTATATCTGGTCTTGTTTCTACGTTCCCGGTCATTTTAGATACAATTTTCAAATATTGGATCTTCCGTTATTTAAATCGTGTATCTCCGTCACTTGTAGTGATTTATCATTCAATGAATGACTAAAAAATTATCCACTGATATTAATCCAATTAGAAAGTTTATTGCTTTGTAGATAAGCAAACAATTTAAAATCGTACTTACTCTTTCTACCCACCCATGGGATTTCTCCGATATTCCAGTAATATTTTTCTAGTAAATAGCAGCATCGTGGATAGGGAACTGCGCCAGTAACCTACCTAATTTATTGTAGAAATTCTCGGGCTCAATGATTGGACCATGCAAATTATAAATACCTTTTCTTGGATAAAGGAACAGATTACTCGATTCATTTCTGTATCGCTCATGATATATATAATTACTCGGACATCCATTTCAAATGCATATCCCATTTTCGCACAGCAGGGTTATGAAAATCCACGAGAAGCGACTGGGCGTATTGTATGTGCTAATTGCCATTTAGCTAATAAGCCCGTGGATATTGAAGTTCCACAAGCGGTACTTCCTGATACTGTATTTGAAGCAGTTGTTCGAATTCCTTATGATATGCAACTGAAACAAGTTCTTGCTAATGGGAAAAAAGGGGCCTTGAATGTAGGGGCTGTTCTTATTTTACCTGAAGGGTTTGAATTAGCCCCTCCTGATCGTATTTCTCCTGAGATGAAAGAAAAAATAGGCAATCTGTCTTTTCAGAGCTATCGCCCGACTAAAAAAAATATTCTTGTAATAGGGCCTGTTCCCGGTCAGAAATATAGTGAAATTATCTTTCCTATTCTTTCTCCGGACCCCGCTACTAAGAAAGATGTTCACTTCTTAAAATATCCCATATACGTAGGTGGAAACAGGGGAAGGGGGCAGATTTATCCTGATGGGAGCAAGAGCAACAATACTGTTTATAATGCTACAGCAGCAGGTATAGTAAGCAAAATTATACGAAAAGAAAAGGGCGGATACGAAATAACCATAGCGGATGCATCGGATGGCCATCAAGTGGTTGATATTATCCCTCCAGGACCAGAACTTCTTGTTTCAGAGGGTGAATCTATCAAACTTGATCAACCATTAACGAGCAATCCTAATGTGGGTGGATTTGGTCAGGGAGATGCAGAAATAGTACTTCAAGATCCATTACGTATCCAAGGCCTTTTGTTCTTTTTAGCATCTATTATTTTGGCACAAATCTTTTTGGTTCTTAAAAAGAAACAGTTTGAAAAGGTTCAATTATCCGAAATGAATTTTTAGATCTACGGATTTATCAACATCAAATTCGTAAAAAGATTCAAATTCTTGTTGGTAATTATGTATGATCAAAAAAAAATTATGAAAACCCTTTTGCTTGTTTTATATTCTTTTTGTACAAGACGCCAGGAATTAGTTGTACCGCATCGCATCCCTAATCATATTATGTATAAGTATAATATGAATAAAACTATTTGACTTTACCCCTTCTTTGTTTTTTCAATCCAAATTGAACTAGACATAAGTATAAGTAAGCATATTATGTATAAGTATAATATGAATAAAACTATTTGACTTTACCCCTTCTTTGTTTTTTCAATCCAAATTGAACTAGACATAAGTATAAGTAAGCGTAGAATATAAATCAAAAGATAACTGAGGGGAACAAATGATTCTAGGAAGAATTATTCATTTTCCTATTCTTTTGGCACAAGAAAGGGAATATGGAAAATTCCTTTTCTTGTGTCAAAAGAATAATAATCTTTGATCCCGTTCATCAAAGAGTGTTATTCTTAGTTTACATTTTTTCAAAGTTTTTTCAGAACCTTTTTGTTTTGAGATTTCTTACGTATGAGAAAATTAAGTAGTGGACAAACAAAAAAAAGAAATTTCCATTTATTGAGCAAATAGAAACTTCTTCAATGAAACTTATAAGAAAAATTTTCAAAGATACTAAAATAAACAGAGTATAAATAGAGTAAAGGAGTAAAATAAGGCTTTCTATTAGTATAGAAAGTATTTACACGATATCTGATCTATAGATTATAGAAATCGATATCTTTTTTGATTTTGTCATCCAATCCAGGAAATCAAATGATTATTTCTTTCTTTTCAATATATTATTGAGAAATAGGTGTTCTGAATCAATCAATGAA